TTGATAACGAGATCTCGAATCAACTTATTGGTCTTATGGTATATCTCAGTATCGAGAATGATACCAAAGATCTCTATTTGTTTATAAACTCTCCTGGCGGATGGGTTATCCCTGGAGTGGCTATTTATGATACAATGCAATTTGTGCGACCGGATGTACAGACAATATGCATGGGATTAGCCGCTTCAATGGGATCTTTTATCTTGGCCGGAGGAGAAATTACCAAACGTCTAGCATTCCCTCACGCTTGGCGCCAATGAGGTTTTTATTTAAGAGAAAAAAATAAGACTATGCCTTCGCCGTATGAATATTAAGTAATAATAGCATGGCACTTTGAATTCGATATCAAAATAAAAAATTTTTCTTGTTTTTTCAAAACATTTGATTATGTATCGAGAGAGTAGTATGAGATATAAGGTATTTCCTATTTTTTATTTTTTATATTGGGGATTCCAGTTCAGCGTCACAAACTTTTTTTATTTTCACACGGGGGGCTTAATTATGTTCTGAAAGAGTTCGAAAATAAAATATTTTTTCCTTATTTTACAAAAAGCAACTTTGGGATTGCTAAAACACAGACAAACCAAATAATATAATAATAAAAATATATAATATATAAAGCAACGGAACCATCATAGTATTTTTGAACTCCTACGAAAGTACGAAAGGAAGGGTGGTAATTTGATCATTTACCGATCTGGGTCTGATAGACCCTATTTTTTTTCTTTGGTGGAAGGTAAGGGTCAATTTTATTATAGAGCCGTATGCAATGCATAAAAGATGCCCGTACGGTTGTTCAATTCTGTCTTTTTTTCTTTTTAGTCTTTATCTTTCTTTTCTATTTAGCATGCAAAACGGAGGAACCCCTCTTTTGTTATACCATCAGGGTAATGATTCATCAACCTGCTAGTTCTTTTTATGAGGCACAAACGGGAGAATTTATCCTGGAAGCGGAAGAGCTGCTAAAACTGCGTGAAACCCTCACAAGGGTTTATGTACAAAGAACGGACAAACCCTTATGGGTTGTTTCGGAAGACATGGAAAGAGATGTTTTTATGTCAGCAACAGAAGCCCAAGCTTATGGAATTGTTGATCTTGTAGCGGTGGTTGGGTGAAAATAGCCCGAATTTCTATTTATTTCGCGTAAATCCTCGATTTCATATTTTATATTTTTGCTGAATTTACTAGAAAATTAAATAGAAGTAATTCAAATCATTCAAAATCATCAGGTTAGGATCGATCTAAACCGGCCCATTATTTATATGATATGCTTCAACATGCCAACTATTAAACAACTTATTAGAAATACAAGACAGCCAATTAAAAATGTCACAAAATCCCCCGCGCTTCGGGGATGCCCCCAGCGTCGAGGAACATGTACTAGGGTGTATGTGCGACTCGTTCAGATCATGAGCTGTGATAAAAGAAAGAAAACTTTTTCTAGTATCAATGATCAGTACCGGCGAATAGGATAGAATAGAAAAAGAAGTCCATTCAATTCAGTATATAAAAAAAAAAGAGAATCCATCCATTCTATTGTGTATGAAATTTATGGTTTCCATTGGTGCAAATCCAATCATCTCAATTTAAGATGAGAAGAAATTCTCCATTGGTAGCAAATGGTTATCCATTAAGCGGAGGAAATCTTACTTAAAAATCGAAAACTTAGGCCCCCTCTTGCAAGAACGGACTAAAAGGGTTAGCTACCCAGCCAACTTTCATAATTAAATACCGTTACTGTGTAAGTAGATCTAATCGTGAAAGACCTCTTACTGGATAATTCATGGGTAGAGCCAAAGAATGTGAACTATACAAGTTACCAATAACATTGATTAAATAAAGTAAAGGCTCCGGTGTATAGAGAAAACCTCACCGTTTAAGAAGTAATCATAGAAACGAAGGAAGCCGCTATTTCTTTATCCATTTCTATTTTTTATTTATTCTATTTTGATACATTTATTCTATTTTGATACCTAGTAAAAGAAAATTTATTATTTCGAAGTGAAATGCCTAGAAAAAGAAAAATAGTGGTCGGGAAGGTTATAGTAGCCAAAGCCATTTGAATTTTTAGTTTATACATTGGAAAAAAGCTTTGTTATTAATAGACTAGGAAAGGGAAAAAGAATAACTGAAAGAAAGGAAATCTATTAGTTATTCGTCAAAGTTTCATTTATTCAATGACCAGAATTAGACGGGGAAATATAGCTCGGAGACGTAGAACAAAAATTCGTTTATTTGCATCAAGCTTTCGAGGGGCTCATTCAAGACTTACTCGAACAATTACTCAACAGAAAATAAGAGCTTTGGTTTCGTCTCATCGGGATAGGGATAAGCAAAAGAGAAATTTTCGCCGTTTGTGGATCACTCGAATAAACGCAGTAATTCGTGAAATAGGGGTATCCTATAGTTATAGTAGATTAATACACGACCTATATAAGAAACAGGTGCTTCTTAATCGTAAAATACTTGCACAAATAGCTATATCAAATAAAAAATGTCTTTATATGATTTCGAATGAGATCATAAAAGAAGTAGATTGGAAAGAATCCACCGGAATAATTTAAACGTAGTTTTCCCCGGAGAATGAACTCCGGGAGGGTAGAGTCAAAATGAATATGCTAAAAAATTAGTAAAAATGAATGAACACATTAAAAAAAAAAAGATTTATTCTTACCCGATTCCTTTTTTTTCTTACGACACGATAATTAAATCTGCATTTTTCATATTTTTTGAACAAAGCATCAATCCGCGTTTGAGTTCGGATTTGAATTTTTATTCAAGTGAAGAAGGAGTAAGCCTATTTATTTCTGGCTCGAAGACCCGCAGTTCTGGCGGTCGACTCGGTTCTTTCAAATTGTTTCTCATTATTAAGAAAAGGTAACAAAGATAAAATACGGGCTTGTTTTATAGCAATAGTAATTAATCGTTGTTGTTTCAAGGTCAATCTATTCACCCGTCTAGATAATATTTTTCCTTGTTCGCTAATAAATCGACTAATTAAACTCATGTTTCTATAATCAATTCGATCCCCCGATTGGATCGGGGGCAAACGCCTACGAAAAGATCGCTTGGATTTAAGAAAAGGTCGCTTGGATTTATCCATGGTTTGTTTAGTTTATTCCTTATCCCGAAAATCCTATTTCGATCGGATCTAAAATGAATTAGAATAAATAGGATTTGGTTTGTTTATATTTAATTATGTTAATAATTAATAATATATATATAATATTAACTATTATATATATATAATATTAACTATTATATATTATTAACTATTATATATTAACTATTATATTTATTATATTATATTTAACTATGTTTTAGTTATATAGAATGTCATTTTTTCCCCTTCCTTCGAAGGGTTACATACATGTGCTCGATTCGATCTATTTCTTTATCTCCCCATGAATCGTATGTTTGTAACAAAATGGACAGAATTTTATCAATTCCAATCGATTAGGCGTGTTGTGACGATTCTTTTCAGTAATATATCTGGAAATACCCGTTGATACCTTATTAACACCGTTTCGAACACAACATGTACATTCCAAAATAACCGTTATTCGGACATCTTTCCCCTTGGCCATGAACCCCCTTTGGATTTTTGATTTACGCGACTCTTCTATTTTCGATCCAAAACGAAGAAGAAGAAAGGAAGGAAAAAATAGAAGTTACTAACTTGAAATCCAATTATGAAAAATTTCGCTGCAACCAATATACTAAAAAAAATAGAATGATTTATAAACTTTATTTCAAATCCCAGTATTTCATTTACATTTAAGTTTACATTTAAGTACCTTGTATAAGAGTCTTGTCCTATATCTAGACCCCACCTTGTTTATTCTACCTCCATCCCTTTTTAAATTTTAAAAATTTATTTAATTCAAACTTGAACCCAAGTCTCGAAGCTGTTGAATCCACCTTTTATTTTTTTCTCTTTCCTCCCTCTTATTCTAAAAGGAAAAAAGAGAAAAAGGGCGTGAAGTATTAGTCACAAATATTTAATTGTATCTCGAATCTTCGTTATTTGGTACCGTGTCAATAACTAGAATCAAAAAAAAGGGAATGTCAACGCATCTGGGAAAAAACGATTAATCTCTATCAATAGACCTGCTAAAGACCCGAACCATAGAGTACTTAATACTGGTGCCACGGAAAGATATGTTTTTAGATCTCGCATTGAAAAATCTCCTTCCTTTTTTTATTGTAATATATTTTATTGTAATAATACATATATGCTCAGATGCATATGCAGTTAAGAACCTTGTACACGGAATCCCTAATTAAAATTGAAATGTACAACTATCGGGTGAATAAAATTTTTTTCTTAAAACATAAAAAGCGTCCCCTTCTTCCCGAGCATTACCGAAAACTACTCATTTATTTTTACGACAGGTTCCGTATTTCATACGTATATAAGCCTTTTACTATATATTTACTATATATTACTATTATATGTTAAATGGGACCAAAAAGACGAAATGCCCATATATATATATATTCTATATATCAATGGAGGAAATAAAGATGTGGAAAACAAGATAGGAATTCTATACAATGACACTGTAGACCAATTGGAGGGATGTAGCGCAGCTTGGTAGCGCGTTTGTTTTGGGTACAAAATGTCACAGGTTCAAATCCTGTCATCCCTACCTATTACTTCTCCGTTGAGCAGTAACGAGGGATGAACATATATATATATAAAATATATAATTATAATAAATATATAATCGTTCATTCAACGACGTATTGGGGTTAAAAAAGTGTCTTTAAAGTCTTCTCTCTTCTGATAAAAAAGCGCTCTTAGTTCAGTTCGGTAGAACGCGGGTCTCCAAAACCCGATGTCGTAGGTTCAAATCCTACAGAGCGTGATTTCGTCCTTATTTTTCTTAGATCATTAGATCAAATTAGACTGAAAAAGCTTAACTAACTTGAACCGCAATCTAAATTTGACCTCCTTTGTATTAAAGAAAGTAGGAGGTCAATCAAAAAAAGAGATA